GCCAAAATAGGGATAACACTTGATATTATTAGAAATGCCCAGAAAATGTCATATTCGTGAAGCAGAAACATAGATGCACTCCTATGAATGTGGAAAATATATCAGATTAGTCAATTCAAATTGTAATTGTGAATTCATCTATAAATTTAGTCGAAATAACAATTTATTTTTATCGAATTGTCTAGTTTGTTTACTGTGGTCATGCCGCGTTTCAAAATTCGTCGAATAGAACTATTTTCAATTCTATTTCGATATGGTAGAGACAGATCGTGTTCTTAGACAATACAAATAAGACTCTCTTGCTTTCACTGCGCCCCGGGTTATCTCTAAAGAAAATACATTCCATTCCTTGAAATAAATAAAAAGAAAGAATTCAAACCAAAATTCTAATTATATTTATTTATTAATTATATTTATTTATTAATAATAAAAATTAAGATTTATTTGATTTTCATATCATTATCATATTTTATTTAATTATATATTATATACTAAAATAATAATAATATGAATATAATCATGGTATATTCTTTTCATTACATTAAGATTAAGATATAAATTGATTGCTTCTACAGAACACATTAAAACGCATTGATCAATTCTATTATCTCTCTCTGTCTGAGATTGAATAGATTTCATTGCAAGGAACCCTTAATCTCATCTAACATATCTCATCTAACATCATATACATATAACATAACAACTCATAGATTCCTATCGCCAAATTCCATTACAGGCTTTGCTTGGAACTTGAACCTATACTATCCCTATCCCGGCCTGCGCAAAAAAATCGAGTTATTAAATATAAATTAGAGTTCGAAGTCTTCAAAGATTCAGCATTCCAAATACCGATCTTTAGTACTCGAAATGGCTGGACGTTAAAAAAAAGGAATAACGCCTAGTAAGACAACCCGAAGGGTTAGTGGGTTAGTTTTGATATCAGTAAAAATTGTTTTATTTGTTTTATTTTGAAGGAAATCTATACACTGTGGCGCAGCACGGCAATAGAGTCAGCCAAATAGTAATAGTAACTGATCTGATTCTGATCTATAAAAAAAGATATTTCTAATAGAATGGACTCGCGCGTTAGCGGACGATTCGACAAACCAAATGCTAAAACCAACTCACGGAAATCGAAAGGGCGCAAACACTAATGGATTTCAATTAAACCCAACCCCTTACCTTGTTTCAAAGATAATGAATTTGGGCTGCTTTTCCGCACAATAAAGGTGACAGGCCGGGGGTTTCCTAACTCGTCCAAATTCAAGCGGACCCCCACCTAAAGTCAGCGTCGGTAGAATTGCAATTTTGAATGATGAGCAATTGGGCTGGAGTATAAATATATTGGGATATAAAATATATATATATTGTATAGCCCAGTCCAAGATCCGTGTGATTTACTATTCGATTCCATTTGGATTGGATCTAATTGTAGTTTTTACCCGGACCCGCGTCATGATTTTTATTTCAAAAATGAACTTCTATTAGGTATACCAAAGAAAAGGATTCTTTGATCGTATCGTGGGTAGGAAGGAAAAAATCGTATTATGTAATTCAACCACGAAGATTTATGAATATGAAGAATAATAAGTTTGTTTCTTCAAAATTGAAAAAGGCCGATTGGTTCCATTGAAATTAAAATGAATTTCAATTTAGGGCTATACGGACTCGAACCGTAGACCTTCTCGGTAAAACAGATCAAACTTCTTATTACTGAAATGATTCGAACTGTTTCAAAGACCCAACATGCACTTTTTTTGCATTGGGCTCTTTCATGAACTGATATAAATATCAGCAAGTCCGCCATATTTTTCTTGACAGAAAGATAACGAGATGGCTCCACGTGCTCTGATGCAGTTCAGTATTGAGATTTCTGCCCATGAGCAATACCAAAGTGTTTCAAAGAAGAGTTACCTTGACGTAGGTCTGCCTATGGCCTAGATCAACCTAAGTTAAATGGAGTCTCTATCGCTCTCCCAAAAGCGTCAAATATGAAACTTCATACACCTTAAAGTTCATAGGACGAAAAGAGATTTTTTGAGGTCCTTATACTCATTATGCCTAGCATTGAATGGACTGGATATTTACCTTATCAATTATCAAATCGATGATGGGTTCCGTTTGGCGCCTAAAACGGCGCCGGAATTGGACCAATCAAATATTTGTCAGGCTATTGTTCTCTTGTTCTCTCGAATCCATGGAGTAAGACATCAATTTCTCAATAAGAGAAAATCTGTTGATTGCACGATGGACTCCTCTGAAAAACATTGGCGCGCGTGTAAACGAGGTGCTCTACCAAACTGAGCTATAGCCCTTATGTTTGTGATAAATATTTTAATCTGTATTTACTTTCTTGTCAAGATGAATATTCTATGATCCGATATCCTTGATCTCTGATCTGTTTCCTGTGAAAGGCGGGTATTGCTTAGAAGTAAAATTCTATCTATAATCCATCGATGTGATGGGTCTCTTTTTTTTTTCTCTTTGTGATGATAAATGGCCTACTTAACCCAGTGGTTAGAGTATTGCTTTCATACGGCGGGAGTCATTGGTTCAAATCCAATAGTAGGTAGAACTTATTAGATACCGCAGTCAATGGTATCTAATAAGTATTTCTACCCACCTTTTTTTATTTTCTAAATTTTGTATCTTTCCCATTCCCTGCTATTCGTATTCTATTGAATTGATTGAATTTTTTTCGTTGCATCAGAATCCGATTACACTTGATTGTATTGAATCAGCAGAATCCAAAATATGGTGTATAAACACAACTTATTTTTTTTTTTTGGCCGTACCAAGAACAACTAGTTACGAGAATTAATAGCCTCTACTCGAGTCCTAGCTCGTCTGAGAGCTAAATTCGCCTCAATTGTTTGTCTTTTTCCTTCAGCTCTACTCAAGTTAGCTTCCGCTATTTCAAGAGTTTGCTGAGCTTCTTGCGGATCAATGTCATTGCCCTTCTCCGCATCATTTACTAAAACGGTTATTTCATTATTGCCTATTCTAGCGAAACCACCCATCAGAGCTATTGTTAACCATTGGTCATTAAGACGTATTCTCAAAATGCCTATATCGACAGCTGTGGCAATAGGCGCGTGATTTGGTAATACACCAATCTGGCCACTATTAGTAGATAAAATGATTTCTTTCACTTCGGAATTCCAAACAATTCGGTTAGGAGTCAGTACACATAGATTTAAGGTCATTTCTTCAATTTGCTCTCCTCGTCTAAATTTATAGCCTTCGCGGTAGCTTCATCGATGTTACCTACCAAATAAAAGGCCTGCTCAGGAAGACTATCTAATTCTCCGGAAAGGATCAGTTGAAACCCCCTAATTGTTTCTGTTAGACCAACATATTTTCCCGGGGAACCGGTAAATACTTCTGCTACGAAGAAGGGTTGTGATAGGAAACGCTCAATTTTTCGTGCTCTTGCTACGGTTAAACGATCCTCTTCGGATAACTCGTCCAACCCAAGAATAGCTATAATGTCCTGAAGCTCTTTGTAACGTTGTGAAGTTTGCTTAACCCTTTGCGCGGTTTCATAATGTTCCTCGCCAACGATCCGAGGTTGGAGCATGGTTGACGTTGAATCTAAAGGATCAACTGCTGGATAGATACCTTTGGCAGCCAGCCCTCTTGATAGTACGGTAGTGGCATCTAAATGTGCAAATGTTGTGGCAGGAGCGGGGTCAGTCAAATCGTCCGCAGGTACATAAACTGCTTGAATGGAAGTTATGGATCCCTCTTTGGTAGAAGTAATTCTTTCTTGCAAAGAACCCATTTCTGTACTAAGAGTCGGTTGATAACCTACAGCAGAAGGCATTCTGCCTAATAAAGCAGATACTTCGGATCCCGCTTGGACGAAACGAAAAATATTGTCAATAAATAGAAGTACGTCTTGTTCATTAACATCCCGGAAATACTCCGCCATGGTTAGGGCAGTCAAACCAACTCTCATACGAGCCCCCGGCGGTTCATTCATCTGACCATAGACTAGGGCTACTTTTGATTCTGCAATATTCTGTTCATTAATAACTCCAGATTCTTTCATTTCCATGTAAAGATCGTTGCCTTCACGAGTACGTTCGCCTACTCCGCCAAATACGGATACCCCTCCATGAGCTTTGGCAATGTTGTTGATCAATTCCATGATGAGTACCGTTTTACCTACTCCAGCCCCTCCAAATAGTCCGATTTTTCCTCCACGGCGATAAGGAGCTAAAAGATCCACTACTTTAATTCCTGTTTCAAAAATAGATAATTTGGTATCTAACTGTATAAAAGCAGGCGCAGATCTATGAATAGGAGATGTTGTGCGCGTATCTACAGGCCCTAAATTATCAACAGGTTCTCCAAGAACGTTGAAAATTCGTCCGAGAGTCGCTCCGCCGACTGGAACACTTAGAGCAGCTCCTGTGTCAATCACTTCCATTCCTCGCATCAGACCGTCTGTAGCACTCATAGCTACAGCTCTAATTCGATTATTGCCTAATAATTGCTGTACCTCACAAGTTACATTAATTTGTTGGCCAAGAGTATCTTGACCTTTAACTACCAAAGCGTTGTAAATATTAGGCATCTTTCCCGGTGGAAAGGCTACATCCAGTACCGGCCCAATGATTTGAACGATACGCCCCAGGTTTTTTTCTTCAAGTGCGGAAACCCCAGGACCAGAAGTAGTAGGATTGATTCTCATAATAATAAAGTATTATTTTTTGCAAACCGAAAAAAAAAATGTCCGATAACAGGTTGATCGGTTAATTCAATAAGAACGGGGAGTTTAGTACTCGATTTCGTTGATACGATCCAACTGAATCCAATTCAATTGTTTGCTCATTCAATGAGTGAAGTTTCAAGTTCAACCACCTCATTTTCAAAATATCAAGTAGATTAATTCAAAATCATGATGAAGTCTTTCATTTCTCTATCATTATAGATAAACCTATCCATATTATCTATGGAATTCGAACCCGAACTCTATTTATAGATTCATTATT